TCCGTCCCAGAACATATATATTCTATGAGAATATAGATTGCTTTTTTAACAATGTTCTGTTTAAAATCGAAATGTTAGCTGGAATGTGATTGTTGTTTCTTATTTTTTTCTTCGATGAATCTTTTTTTTAAACTGAATCGAGATGCGGAAGAATCCATATTCCCTATCTCGTATTCTCTACCCCCTAAATTAGCCTAATTAGATTCAATTTTATTTTTTGTAGATTTCTTGACTTTTCGCCAAGAGGGGGTTTTTGGTACTAATTAAATTCACTAAGTCTCTTAATTCTTAATCAATGAGTTAGGCTAAAATAGCAAAAAAAGGAGCAAAAACTGGACTTAATCTGGACTTGTTTGGCTTTGTGCCTAGACAGCTCACATTTCGTAAAAATAAAAAAGACTAGGACACCCCCTTCTTTTCTTTTGATTTATGCTGCATCAGTCCCATAGAATGGGGTAGATAGAAGTTAATCAGTAATGGGAAGGCGTTCATTTCAATATCTATAAACGGTGACAATTGCTCCGTCTATTTGATCGAATTGATAGATACGAAACCCTCCCCATTCTTTGGATTTTATCAATCAGATGAAAAAAAAAAAGAATACGAATTAAAATCTTACCTTACATTAATCTTTTTTTATCCATCTCATAAAAAAAATTGGATTTGTTGTTTGGTGCATTTATCTATTTTAAATCATTGAAATCGTTGATGATTCAATTAAAAAAAAAAAGACTTATCTTTTTTCCTAAGATGATCAAAAGTTGTTTTTAACTATCAAATTTTCTTCGAAGAATGATGTCGAAAAGGGAACTTTCTAAATTTCGAATAAATTTAGAAAGAGAAATAGTTTAATCATTCCTTAGAAGCTGAATCTTTCTCTCCTATTAAGTCACGTGAAGATGCAGAATCAAAAAGAATTCATTTATTCGTCTTATTTTTTATTATATTATTTATATAAAAAAATTATTTATTATATATTAATTAATATAATATTAATTAATATAATATGTTAGACAAATTAATATTAGCGATGGGGTCTTACTAAGACTTCTTCAGAAAAATATATATCCACCTATATCTATAGTATTCTTTATATCTATATACTATAGATATAGAAAGATATAGAAGATATAGAAAATACTATAGATTATGGTGTTTATACATCAGCCCAACCAATGACTATTCATGATTCCATAATTGAATCAATTCCATACCGGTTCTTAGAGGAATGTTATGGTAAAACTTCGTTTGAAACGATGTGGTAGAAAGCAACGTGCGACTTGAAGGACACGATCCGTTGTGGATTTGTACATCCACCATTTTATGTAGGAATGAAGGTGCTCTTGGCTCGACATCATTGGTTCTGTTTCACTAGAACCCCTCGTTTTTTGTTGTCTTGGAATGTAAATAGTCCATGATGGAGCTCGAGTAGAAAGTATTAATTTATTTCTCGGGGCAAGGGTCTAGGGTTAATGCCAATCAATAAAAAAATTGAAACAACTTCGTAAATGTATCTTCGGTATGGAAATCGAAAGAATCCAATTCGAGCAAGTTTAAAATTAAAAAATTTCTTGGAATTGATCAAACTTTTTCGATCCAAAGTGTTTCACGAGGGAATCCATCGTCTTGTAGGATTCTTTCATAGAAATCGAAAAAAGGGTATGTTGCTGCCATTTTGAAAGGATTAAAAAGCACCGAAGTAATGTCTAAACCCAATGATTTAAAATAAAACAAAGATAAAGGATCCCAGAACAAGGAAACACCTTTTTAATTGTCTTAATAACTGGATCAGACTGAAGAATCCGATTTTAAACGAGACAAACAAAAAAAGAGGAAAGACCGCTCAATAAATGAAATTGCCGAAAGATTTTCCTTTGAACTGTTTGAAAGTTATCCAACTTGAGTTATGAGAGTACGAATGCTTTCTTTTTTATTTTCAGGAAGAAAGAAGAAAAAAAAAGACTTACATCTTTAATTGATTTGATCATTTTATGGACCCAGTTGTCATTTCTTAGATAGAATTCCATACAGAGACAAAACCTCGAATCAATCATTTTCTCGAGCCGTACGAGGAGAAAGCTTCCTATACGTTTCTAGGGGGGGTGTTGTTCATCTACATCTATCCCAATGAGCCGTCTATCGAATCGTTGCAATTGATGTTCGATCCCGAAGAGAAGGAAAAGATCTTCGGAAAGTAGGTTTTTATGATCCGATAAAGAATCAAACTTATTTAAATGTTCCTGCTATTTTATATTTCCTTGAAAAAGGGGCTCAACCTACAGGAACTGTTCAGGATATTTTAAAGAAGGCGGAGGTTTTTAAGGAACTTCGTCCTAATCAACCGAAATTCAATTAAGGAAATAAATTAAGGAAATACAAAAAAGGGGGTAGTGATTTGTATATAACTTTGTATTACTTTTCTCTTCTATTTTTTTGTATTTCCTCCCTTTCCTTTTCTATTTGTATTTATTTATCATTGCTTCCATTGAATTCCGTGTTC